CTTGAACTGTTAGATAATTATAGTCGACGATAACATTACTGTTCGCAACGCTATTACAGAACCGTACATGAGATTGTCACCTCATACGGCTCCTCAAAGGTCACAAATAAATCTAAGACCCGTTTGCTATTTTTTATCTTGATATGTTTTGTAGGATAGAATCCAAATCTATCACAAGGTCCCCAATTAGACAATGGAATTCTGTCTGCTATCTATTATTTTTTATTATAAAGTGCTTCTGAATTGATCTTATCTTTTAAAAATTTTAAATTTTTTGTTGAGTAATAACTTAACCTTTAAATAAAAAGTTTTTTGTAGAAATCTCAATAAATATTTCAACCTAGCATTTTTGATTACGAAAAAAAAGATACATTGCATTAGTTCACGAAACATTACAAGGATTCTATCTCTCTAAAACTCTCTAAAAAAGATCTTTTTTGTAGTGCAAGTTAATTCTTTCGAGTTTATTTTTTTGTTCCTATTCTACTTTCTCATAAAAAGGTACTTTAAGTAAAGGATTACTTCGTTCTTGATAGTTATTTACTTAATCGGTGGATAGGAAAATACTCTGGATCGGAATCGTGGGGAGTACTCCTTCATCATTTCTACCAACATAAAGCCCCAATTAGAATCCCTTTTATGCTATGCAGTATGAACAGAAAAATCCTGTTGAATAACTTACATAATCTCTATTACGAATCCTTTGTGTACCTTGGTGTTCCTAACTATCCACCCTTTTTGGTCACAAGGACCCCCCCGCTCATTAGGGTAATACATGTCTGTTAATAGCTAGTAAAATCCCTAGATAGTTGCTCCTTTTGAACCCGCTTCAAGTCATGATGACTAATCACTCAATCTTGGGGTAAATAGTATAGTATATAATGCTTATGTTTACTTTCACTTAACACTTGTACATAGGAAATGAGACTGAATCTTTTTACTGCAAAGTAAGAAACTGTTTTTTTCACTCATATAACTATCTGGTTTAGTTCATCAACCCGAATGATGAATAAAAAATAAAAAGGTATATTCAACCCATGAAATTTCCTTCCTAGAAAGAAAAGACATAGAGACAATTTTATGTCTTAACGAATCACACGTAGAGATATTGATAACACACATAGAGTTAATGGTATTTCATAACTAATTGATTGAGCAGCAGCCCGTAAACCACCTAAAAAGGAATATTTATTATTTGATCCATAACCTGACATAAGAAGGCCCACGGGAGCAATACTTGAAATGGCAATCCATAAAAAAACACCGATACTTAAATCGGCTAGAACAAGGCGATATCCAAAAGGAATTACTAAAGAACTTAGTATAATTGATGTGACTGCTATGGATGGTCCGATACTGAATAAACGAGTATCTCCTCTTGATGGAAGAAGATTCTCTTTGAAAAGTAATTTTGTACCATCTGCTAAAGCTTGAAGAATTCCCAAAGGCCCGGCGTATTCAGGGCCAATACGTTGTTGTATCCCCGCAGATATTTCTCTTTCTAACCAAACAATTACTAGTACACCTATTGTGATTCCTAATACAGGAGTAAAAATAGGGACAAGCATCCATATGATCTCATATACCTCTTTTAAGGATTCCAATCTAAAAAAAGAATTGATAGCTTGTACTTCTGTTGTATCTATTATCATTTTAACGATCAACTTCTCCCATAATGATATCTATGCTACCTAGTATTGTCATAATATCAGCCAATTTCATTCTTTTAACTAATTGAGGAAGGATTTGCAAATTGATAAAACCCGGTGGTCGGATTTTCCATCTCCAAGGAAAAACACCCTTATCTCCTATCAGAAAAATTCCTAATTCTCCTTTTGGGGCTTCGACTCTCACATAAAGTTCTTGTTTTGACAATTCAAAAGTAGGAGAAGGTTTTTTACTGATAAATCGATAGTCAAAATCATTCCATTCGGGATCCCATACTTTATCAAAGCGCCGGATTTCTAAATTCTCATAGGGCCCCCCCGGAATTCCTTCTAAAGCCTGTTGAATAATTTTTATGGATTCTGTCATTTCACCGATTCGTACTAAATAACGAGCTAATGAATCCCCTTCCTTTTGCCATTGAACTCCCCAATCAAATTCATCGTAAGACTCATAATGATCAACCTTTCGAAGATCCCATTGTATTCCGGAAGCTCGTAGCATTGGTCCCGATAAACCCCAATTAATTGCCTCCTCTCCGCCAATAATGCCTACTCCCTCAACTCGCTCTAAAAAAACAGGATTCCGTGTAATAAGTCTTTGATATTCAGTAACTCTTGTTAAAAAATAATCACAAAAATCCAAACATTTATCTACCCAGCCATAAGGTAAATCAGCAGCGACTCCTCCAATACGAAAATAATTATGCATCATTCGCATACCGGTAACAGCTTCGAATAGGTCATATATCAATTCTCTTTCTCGAAAAATATAGAAGAAGGGGGTCTGTGCGCCAATATCTGCCATAAAAGGGCCAAGCCATAACAAATGCGAAGCTATACGACTTAACTCTAACATAATGACTCTGATATAGCTGGCCCTTTTAGGCACTTGAATATTGCCTAACTGCTCTGGTGCATTTACAGTTATTGCTTCAGTGAACATAGTAGCTAAATAATCCCAACGTGTTACATAAGGTAAATATTGTATAATTGTTCGGTTTTCCGCAATTTTTTCCATTCCTCTATGTAAATAACCCAATATCGGTTCACAGTCAATAACATCTTCACCATCTAGAGTAACAATGAGTCGAAGAACACCGTGCATTGATGGGTGCTGAGGGCCCATATTGACTATCATAAGGTCATTTCGTGTAGCTGGTGCAGTCATAGGTTTTTTCCCGATTCATTCTTCCATGAATTGCTGAAAGCGAAAAGAGGTTCATCAAAATTTAAGCGAAAATTCAAAATGACTCTTCAAATTAATGATTTTTTGTTTCTCGAATCTCCAACTGTCCGATTAATTCTTTATAACGTACTCTATTTTTTTTTGACAAATAGGCGAGCAGCCGTTGACGTTTTCCTAGAATTTTACGCAGACCTCTCTGAGATAAATAGTCTTTTTTGTGCAATTCCAAATGTGAAGTAAGTCTCCGTATCCTATTGGTGAAACTCACTACTTGAAATTCAACAGACCCCTTGTTGTCTTCGTTTTCCTCTTTCAAAATAATTGCACTGAATGGATTTTTTATCATAAAAAAAGCTCCTTCTACCCTTTAATTTACATATAAAATATATTATTTGATCAGTAATAATAATATTAGTCATTTTAATGTAGTAATTAGTATACACAAGAATTTTAATTTTAGTTGGACAGGGATAAAAAAGTAGATGGTACGTTTTTACACTTACAACGTCAAATAATTTAGACCGAAAATTCGGAATATTCCATATATTCGTTTATTTTATAGATTTTATCCAAACAAATTGACTTAGTATTAAATAAAAAAGATCTAATATTAGACTGGGACGTAAGACAGGGCATATGTGCATCTGTTTGCTTTTCTATATGGTACAGAATATATAGTAAAAATGTACCATCAAACAATTTTTAATTGTGGATATATTCTTAACAAACTAAAACGGCTTCCATTATTGGTATTAAACCAATATCTATTTATACAAGCTAAGTCTTCTAATCGATAATTAGGCCAAATAAATAACTTTAATTTAATTAATTCATTTTTATCTATATCAAGATGCTTTTTTTGATACAAAAAAGGATTCCTGTTTTTTATGTTCTTTTTGTTACAAAATACTCGATTTTTATCCACACTATTTATATTCTTTGAGTTGAAAGAAATTATAATTCTCAATTCTCTACGACGTCTAGATGATAAAATCTTTTCAGGAACGATAAAATCATAATGTTTTTTGTCTCTCTTTCGAATTATTATTTGATATCTTGGGATAGATTCATCCAATTTATTTTTATTGATATATCTTTGTTCTCGATATCTTTGAGGAGTTTGGTACTTACTTTTATGAACCAACGATATACCTACGGTTTGATATATAATAAAGTATCCGTCGTTTTTTACAGACAAACGAATGGGATCGATAAAAAATATCCCCTTTTTATTCAATTCCATAGGAGTCAATTTTTTTCGAATCACCATTATATCCAGATTTATTTCTTTCCTTTGAATAGACGATATAGTAGTATCTCTTGGATTTATCAGTCCAAGCAAGTAACAATATATCTTGATATTATTGATCATTCTTTCAGTTAAATTCGGAATTAAACCATCGTCTATTATCCATTGAAAAAGCAAATAGTGTTTCCGTAAGAAAATTATTTCTGGTCTCATTTTATTTCGGATCTTATATTGTTTTTTCATTTTATCTTGGTTTTGTGAATATGATCCAAGGCCTCTTCGGCCCGCGGGTTCTTTTTCTTCTTGATTTCGATTCATTAATTCAGAATATCTTTTTTCATTTGATGGTCTAAAAAAATGGAATTTTTTCTTTTCATTGATGTTTTTCTTTTTATTTAAATTTTTATTTAAATTTAAAAGAAGTAATTTGCTTGGTATAATCCATGGTTTTATTTTGTATACATTATAAAGTGGCACAAATTCTGGGAAGAACGGAAGTTTCATATTTGTCGATATTGGGTTTAGGATTTCTTCATTCATTTCCATCCAATCAAAAAAGAGTTTCTTGTCATTGATTGGATTTATTTCTAAATCTTGATGAATCATCAGATAAAAAATATCGTTTTTATCCATTTTCTCAATTTTTTGGTAATTCTTACTTCCAAGCTTAGTATTTATATTACTGCTATAATCCATTTTGGTCCAGGCCTCAATATCTATTTTTTGTCTTAGAAAAAAATTGAGAATTGTCCAATCAAAATATTTTCTATCTGGATTTTTTTGCATATACATAATATCGCCCTTTTCTAGATAATGATTGATAGGAATTTCCTCCAGGCTTTCAAATAAATTTTGTTTAGAATTGTTGTAATTAAAAGTAATTTTTTGGTTGTTATTTAATTCTGATGGTGATCCATAAATAATATATGAGGACTTCTTAATTTCAGAATTAATAGATTTATATGATAAAAGATTATATATATAGTATTTTGTAAAATTATCTTTTTGGTTTGGTAATGGATATACTTTAAAATCCTTTTTCTTTTTGTGATAAAGTAATAGATCTTTTTCATACGAATTCCATTTTGTTAAATCTTTATTTTGGGTAATACCACCTTCATTTATTGTAGTTCGCCATTTTTGTGGTATTAATTCAAACCATCTAATCTGAGATAAATTGTATTGATAATGACCTCTTAACCAGTTTTTCCATTGATTCGTTTCAGAACTTGAAAGTTTTGTATGTCTTAATTCGGAATGAAATATTCCTTGTGTTACAAAATAATTTTTTATTGCAGTCTTAAGAAAAACGGGAGTTCCATGATACTCAAAAATATATCTTAACTTATACAAATTAATAACTTGGGTTTGTGATAATTTGTAAAATACATATGCTTGTGATAAAGAGGATAAGTCAAAAAAAAGATGTGAATTCCTCTTACTATTCTTAATATTGTAAAGTTCACTTTTTAGAGTCGAAATAAAGTTAATTTCTTTTTTGTTTTTTTTTATTTCTTGGTTTGTTTTATTATTGTAAATGTATTTATCAAAACAAAAATTTCTTGATTCAAGAACTAGTTGTGTAGGAATTCTGGCAATATGAATGATACATAGAAAGATATCCATGTATATTCTTTTAATGAAAATTTTTATAAACAAATCTAATTTATAGATTAATCGATTTCTTCTTTTTTTTATTTTTAATATTTTCAAAAAAAAATTTGGTGATTTTTCTTTTCCATTATAACTTGTTTTGTTAGGACTACTTCTTTTCTTGGCGTTGCTGTTTTTTTCTTTTGTAAGACTCTTTGTTTTCTTTCTGATTGTGCTTGTTCTATCAGCCAGATTTTTAATTTTTTTTTCTCTCAGTGAATAATTTGTATTATCTGTAGATTTTATTTTTATAAACGAGTCGTGAATTATCTGATTCCTAATTATAGAATCTTTTTTTTGGTTAGTTTCGCCGGGTTCATACACCTTTCTCAATATAAATAATCGAGTTGGATGTACTTTTAAGAGTTCTTTTTTTATTTTTTTTATAAACAGAAATAAAACGTTTTTGATAACCACTCTTTTTGGTTCTTTTGAATCTTGTAGAAAATTTTTTGTTCTTTCTTTTAAAACGCTTATAACTCGAAAATGATTATTTTTCGTTTTTATAATTTTTTTTTTTAGTTCTTTAAAAATAGGCTTAAAAAAGGAAGTTTTGGGGGGGACAGAACCAAAGGGAAGGGTAGTTTGCGTTCCCCAAGCCGTTAAAAAAGAAAACTTTTGTTGTTCTTTCTTTAGATCTTTATAAGAAGAAAAATAGGGCCTCAATTTAGATCTGTGCCAAGGTTTCAAATAAAAAGGAAATACTATTTTTATCTGAATACCATCTTTAAACCAATTTCTGGGAAGTTCGAGTTCTGATACTTGAACACCGTTATAGGTACATATAATATGCTTTTCTCTATTCCACTCATCGAAGTCCTCAGCCCACTCAGGGGGTTGAGATAATAAAATACGCCCAATATTTTTAACTATTATCAATGAAGGTAATAAAATATATTTTCTAAAAATAGATTGAATTATTAAAATTAAACTTCTTGTTGCTTGTGGATATGGAACAAAATCCCAGGCTTCCGCGATTTTTATCCACGTTTTTTCCTTTATTTTGTTCTCTTCTTCTTCCTTTTGTTTTTTTTTTTGTTCCTTTGTATAATCTTTAAATTCTGATCCTTTACCCATCCAATTTCTAAAAAAAAATTTCATCTGTTCAGGGATATTAAAAGAAAAAAGGGGGGATTTTTTTATTCTGTCCAAAAAAAGGGGGGAATGCGCATTTGCTTGAAACAATTTCGAAATAAAAGTTTTACGCCTTTGAACACGCATAGAACCTTTGATGAATTCTCGACGAAAATCTGATTCTTCCGAATAGTCTCTAATAGACACCCAGTTTTTGACACTTGCTTTGCGACTACGTTTAGTAGGCCTATAAATTATTACATGATCCCTTTTTCTTGAACGTATATGATAATCCAACGGTAGGCCTTCATGAGCTGCGCCCGACAGGAATTCCAATTCGGTAATAAGTTTGTATGACCATCTAGGGACTTTTTTACTGATTTCTTTTATTACAAATTTTTGTTTTGTTTTTTGACCATTAGGGCTAGTTAGAATTGTATTCAATAAAAATTTGTAAAATTTGGCTCTTTTTTCTGAACCAATCCTTCCTTGTTCTTTTTCTGAAAATAAAGAGAGGCCCTTCCAATTTAAACTCGATCCCGATTCTCTATCGAATTTACTGATTAAAGTAAATAAATGACGATTTTCCGTTGAAAAAGTTTTTTTATCAAATCGGTCTATTTTCTGTTCAACCTCTTGGTAATCAGTATCAGGAAGAAGGAGACTATGAA